ATTCTCGCTGACCACGTCCTATAGGGATCATCGCATCAATGGCAATAAGCCCTGTTTGAAGAGGCTCATATACGGAACGTCTCGAAATAATACCTGGGGCAGGAGATTCAATTAACCGAGATTCAGAAGCTGAAATTTCACCTCTCCCATCAATAGGTTTAGCCAGAGCATTTATAACACGACCTAAATAAGCCTCACTCACAGGTATCTGAGCAATTCTTCCTGTTGCTTTTACAGAACTTCCCTCTTGGATCATCAAACCATCGCCCATTAATACAACACCAACATTATTTGATTCCAAATTCAGAGCAATACCTATTGTACCTTCTTCAAATTCTACTAATTCACCTGCCATTACTTCATCAAGACCATGAACACGAGCAATGCCATCGCCTACTTGAAGTACGGTACCGGTATTTACAATCTTCACTTCTCTATTATATTGTTCAATACGTTCACGGATAATATTACTAATTTCGTCGGCTCGAAGGATTGCCATTAGTATCTTTTTATTCTTTTTCGGAAGCAAAGGAAAAAAAATAATGCCTAAACTCTAAACTAAAGTAAAAGTCGAAAGGCTAATCCGTTATTTTTTCCATGGCCCCGAGGGTGTTAATATTGGCACTTATGGTACGTAAATGTAACTCGTTATTCAAACAACTATTAAGAGTTCCTAGAGCTCTTTGTAAGGCTTGTTGGAAAACTCGTTGTCGAACCTGATTAATCGCTCTTTGTTGTTCAAAATGAAGGGTTTCATTTTTGTAATTTTCTAATCGTTCCAAACTCTCACTAGTAGCCTTAATTAAATTGACTTTTTCCCGCTCTATATCAGAGTATCCATTCATTCGATACTCATCCGCTTCAATTTCCACTTTACGTAAGCGAGCCCGGGCTCTTTCAAGCTGCTCAATGGTCCCTTTACGTAATTCTTCAGAATTACGAATAGTACTCAAGATCCTCTGTTTTCGATTATCTAATAAATCATTTAATGAAAGTAGATTATCTTACCATTAATTTCCCAACTCCCATGATCTCTTCCCGAACCAAACATGAATCTTTCGATTCATTTGGCTCTCACGCTCAATCAATTCAATTATTTATTTTATGGGCATTCCCACCCATATCTTTTACTATAATGAGCCTACCCTCTCTCTTTTCTGTTCGTATTCAAAGATATTGAAACTGATATACAGAATATTAGGAGGGCTCTTCCGACCAGACAAAAATCCATAATTGTCAGCAAAGTTGTTTATTTATTTGTTTTTTATTAAATAAAAATAAAAATTATTATATTTTATTTTGTATTTCCCTTTTTATTAAAATCTTCATTAAATCCAAAAATGCCTCTTTTTATACATAGGTCATCGATTCGGCATTGGGTAAAAAGGGCAAAGCGCCCCTTTTTCTAATAAAAGGTTTCAAATTATTTTATCAATATGAGTGTTCTATATCGGATGAATTATCAACTATTTATTTTGAAACCATTTTGCTACTAATGTAGTGTTAGAAAGAGTACCATGTTGTGCCTGAACTTCAAACAGTTTAGCTTTAACCATGTTAATGGTCTCGCATTATTGGTCGATAGAGAATCAAGATTTACCAATGAATCACGAAATGCTATGGTTCTTACATATGATTTATTAATTTATTCATAAGTAATTCGTCGAGATCGTGCACCTTTCTTTCCTATTTCTTATCCTAATATAAATAAAAAAAAAAAAGAATCATAATAACGTGCAGTTGGTTGGATGCAACCTATTCTTGAAATATACAACTCGCACACACTCCCTTTCCGAAAAAAATCAATACACCAAGCACCACACTTAGATTTATTGGATTTGTTGCTAAAATATCGGTATTAAATCCGAAACTTCCGGCAGATGGCCAATAGCCCAAGGAAACGAAAAAATAGGTTATATTTTTCATATACTCTCCTCTTTCTTATAGATAAGACTACCAAAGAACATAGTTCTTTTTGTATCACCTCACTCGCCTCGCCCTGATCGATTTCTTTTTATTAATTTATTTTTTATGGGAATAGATTAAATCATCTAGTAATTTATAATAGTAATTTAGAATTTGAAAATTTATTATTTTTTTAAGTTCTCCATAAAAAGATTAAGATACTTATTAGGTTAGGTCTTAGGCCTCACACCAATTGCGAAATATTTCGTTTGTTGAAACGTTTCTTAGTAAGGGGTTTCCCTTGTACTAAGGGTGGGAATGGGAAGGAAGAAAGCGATCGGATCCGTGAATTCCTCATCTTCAAATAAACCCTTCCCGGGGTATTGTCTCATAAGTAATTGTTAGGATTAAAGTGTTGATATAATTAGAAGAAGCAAACGGCAAATACAAGTTAATAAAATAAACTAAGACTAAGAAAAAAGTGCATAACGTAGTTTTCACATTTCTAATTTTAGGATTAAATTAAACAAAAGGATTTGCAAATAAAAGTGCTAATGCCACGACCAGTCCGTAAATTGTTAAAGCTTCCATAAAAGCTAGACTAAGCAATAAAGTACCTCGTATTTTACCTTCCGCTTCTGGTTGTCTCGCAATACCTTCTACAGCTTGGCCCGCAGCAGTACCTTGGCCAACTCCAGGTCCAATGGAAGCAAGCCCTACGGCCAATCCAGCAGCAATAACGGAAGCGGCAGAAATCAGTGGATTCATAGTAAGTTCCTCGTACAAAAAAAATAAATGGTTAATGATACAATCAACCAATGCATTATTACTTATTTTATCACTACGATCTATCGGGTCAAAGTAATTAAAAACTCTGAATTGAAATTATAATATTAGTGAATCGTCAGAATGACTTCGATATCTCTTTTTTTTTAGTTTCTACTCATAATCAAATCTTTGTAAACTCATATGCATATAGTTCTACTTATTGCATTTCTTAGTTTCGAACCATTCTTTCATTCAATATCTTCGTTCTTTACTTACTTTCTATATTCATACGTTCATCTGTTTTTTCATTCAATCTACAATTACAGACGAAAGAGAAAGACTTATATTGTATTGTAATCCATCTAAACGAAATGCAGTGTGGTTAAAAAAAAAAATAAAAGAATCAACATTCAATAATAGTAATAATAAATAGTATTATAATAATAATATAAATATAAAAATAGATATTAATAATATACTGGGAAAGAAATAGGAATAAAATAATAAAATATAGAAATATATAATATATAATCCATAGGGATAATCCCTATATAACTAATAAATATCTAATATCACATATACATTTGTTTCTTCCATAATGTAAACCACCTGCATTTTATTTTATATTGAATTGGATTTTAGAATCATTCTTCGAAACATATCTAAGGGTTAAACTTATAGATATTACATATATCTAGTTTGACTTGACCCCCTAACCCATATTTTTCCAATTCCGTAATATCGTCTGTCTTCCCTCTTACGAGATTAGGTCATCCATACATATTATAGATACAAATATATATGTATTATGTTGCCCAACCAAGTGCGTATTTGGAATCATGCATGACTTCGGGTAAGTGAAAAAAGACTATTAAAAAATCTAATCAATGATGACCCTCCATGGATTCACCTATATAAGCCGCGGCTAAAGTTGCAAAAATAAGAGCTTGAATACCGCTTGTAAATAATCCAAGAAACATAACGGGGATAGGAACTACTGAAGGTACTAAAGAAACAAGAACAACAACTACTAATTCATCAGCCAATATATTCCCGAAAAGTCGAAAACTAAGAGATAAAGGTTTTGTAAAATCTTCTAGGATGTTAATTGGTAAAAGTATTGGAGTTGGTTGGATGTATTTCCCAAAATACCCCAATCCTTTTTTGGTAAGACCCGCATAAAAATATGCCACTGACGTGAGTAAAGCTAAAGCAACAGTAGTATTTATATCATTCGTGGGCGCAGCTAACTCCCCATGAGGTAACTGTATAATTTTCCAAGGTAAAAGAGCACCTGACCAGTTAGAAACAAAAATAAATAGGAACATAGTTCCAATAAAGGGAACCCAAGGGCCATATTCTTCTCCAATCTGAGTTTTACTCAAGTCTCGAATAAATTCAAGGACATATTCGAAGAAATTCTGACCGTCGGTCGGAATTGTTTGTGGATTCCGAACTGCTATGATGACTGAACCTAATAAGATAGCAATTACGACCCAAGAAGTGATAAGTACTTGGGCATGGATTTGTAAACCTCCTATTTGCCAATATAAATGTTGGCCTACTTCTACACCCGATATATCGTATAACCCATTGAGTATTTTAATGGAACATGGTATAGCATTCATATTGTCCTCTGATATAAATCGAACTTAAAAAATTATTTTGATTCAACCATCTCTTTCTCAACTCACCAACATTAATCATCTTTTAATACAAATTAAATTTAGGATACTAAAAAATCACATAACATAATATAAATATCCCTATTTTTATCTCTATCTCTTTTTGAAGTTCAAGAATAGTAACCGATCCAATAAATCGATCGAGTTCCCAAACAATTAATTAATTTTATTATTCTTAATCATAATCAACGATTTCTTATATAGCTATAACGACCCTCGCAAATTGCGAATACTAATTTGTTAAGAATGAATCGAATTGAAGCTATAGCATCATCGTTAGCTGGAATCGAAATATCTGCGAGATCCGGGTCACAATTTGTATCAATTAAACAAATAGTAGGAATCCCTAAAATGACACATTCTCGAAGAGCCGTATATTCTTCTTGCTGATCAACGATGATTACAATATCGGGTAACCCCGTCATATATTTGATCCCACCCAAATATGTTTGCAAGGTAGATAATTTTCTCTTCACCATTGCTGCATCTCTTTTGGAAAGATGGTTGAGTTTCCCCATCTTTTGTTCTGCTCTTAAGTCCCTGAACTTATTAAGTCTCGTTTCCGTAGTGGACCAGTTCGTTAACATACCACCGAGCCACTTTTTATTAACATAATGACACCGAGCCCCTATTGCAGCTGATGCTACTAAATCCGCTACTTTATTTTTGGTACCAACGATTAAAAAGGTTTTTCCACTACTTGCTGCATTAAAAACTAAATCACAGGCTTCTGATAAAAAACGAGCAGTTCTCGTAAGATTTATAATATGAATACCTTTACGCTTTGCAGAGATGTAAGGGGCCATTCTAGGATTCCATTTTCGAGTACCATGACCAAAGTGCACTCCCGCTTCCATCATTTCTCCTAAATTGATGTTCCAATATCTTTTTATCATTTTTCCCCGCATTTCCCCACACTTCCTCTTTTTTTTTTTTTTAAGCGACAAGGTACCCTGAAATAAATAATTGTTCCGACGGAACCTTCTACCGTGGATTGACCCTTGATATATAGCCCAAACCATTAATTTCTTTTAATTACTTATTTTTTTATTACTAAATTAATATAAATTATTGGGCCAACCTAACCAAATAGTTAAAGTAAAAAGAATGAATCTCTTCTTAGGAAAATCGCGTAAATGGTTGTTGTGATGTCCCATGAAAATTGTTTGGAGCACATAATTCTCTATGGTATAACAAAATATCTCCCATTTCCAACTCGAATAAATTTTTCCTTTTGATTTCCAAATAAATATTTTTGTTTTCCCTTGAATGGTGTACTAATTTTTTGAATCCAGTACCAACAGGAATAAGCCCCCCCAGAACAACGTTCTCTTTCAGTCCTTTCAACCAATCAATACGACCTCGTAAAGCGGCTTTTGCTAAAACTCGAGCGGTTTCTTGAAAACTCGCTTCGGATATGAAACTTTGAGTATTCAAGGATGTCCTCGTTATTCCCAATAAGATTGCCCGATAATTGATCGCTTCGTCTAAAGCACGTCCCGCTCGTTCCGCTCGCAACAATCTGATTAATTCTCCGGGTGAAAAAACATTAGACATTCCATCTTCTGAAACCAACACTTTTGATGTTATTTGACGTACAATGATCTCTATATGTCTATTATGGATCTGTACTCCCTGAGATCGATAAACCTTTTGAATTTTATTAACCAAAGAGATACGACTCTGGGCTATGGTTAACTCAGCTCCAATCAAGAATCCCCAGGGGATTCCAAGAATTCTTGGTATACGTTCGTTCCAACTTTCGACTCTCTTTTCGAGGTTCATCGATATTGAATCAATTGAACGCACTTCTAAGACCTGTTCCACTTTTGGAAGACCCTGCGTTATGTCACCAGATCTTGATTTTTCATATATAAATGTAACTAGTGTCTTTCCTTCATAAAGGATTTCTCCATAATGACCATGAACTGTTGCTCCTGGGGTAGCCAAATAGGGCTTAGCCGATCTTATAACTAAGGAGTCAACATGAACAATTAAAATTTGACCTGATTTTTTTATGTGTGGCCCATATTTGAATAAACATGCATTTTCACAAATAAATTGCCCAAGGCAAATTATTGTGGATGTCTCTTCACCAGAATCGTGATGAAGAAAACAACAATTTAAATGGAATGGATTCAAAATTATATTACTGCATGAATTGGGATTATAAATTCTTCTATTTTCATCCATTAAACAATATTTAAGTACTTGAAGTACTTTAAAAGTCTGTTTAAAATTGTTAAGTAGTAAATATTTCTTTAACGAGATTTGATTATGAGTTAATAAATGGTAAGATAAATAAAAATTCGTTATTTTAGGTACAATAGTACCTAAGGGACCCAACAAATACCTAATTGGGATTAGGGGATCCAATTCTTTTATCGCATTGTTATATTTCGAACCCTTGAATGGACTAATTCGAAAACAGTTGGATGATGACAAAATTATCAAAGATTGGCATTCCTTATGTTGATTCAACAGCGTACCAATAGTTCCTTGCTGTTGGATAAGTAATTGAAACTTCGCCTTGGAATGAAAGGGATTGATATTGGCGCGATCTAGCCCCTTATTAGGAATAGGAATAAATCCCGAATCTGTTATATTATATCTTTTTCCGCTATATGAAAGAGTGGACTTGACTAACTCAATTCTTATGAAATCACGAATTATATCATTTGTCCTTACCTCAACAAAGGAGGCATAAACCTCTTTTTTGGAACCATTTTGTTTTTGGTCCCAATTTAATATTAAGCAAGTCCGAACTAATTGAATACTTGTGTTATAAATTCCTCGAATTGACTTGCCATATTCATAAAGGATATAATTGACAATTCGAAGTTGGACATCATTCTTTTCCCGCAAGAGATCCTGAGGAAAAAGTGTTGCTAAATTTATCCCGTCGGCTATTTCATATGTGACTACGGGCCGAACCGAAACAAAATACTTTTTCTTGGTAGGTGTGATCCGCTGGACATAGATCCAATCTTTCAATTTTTTTGATTCCTTAGAATTTTTTTTTTTTCCTGTTACTGGCGGTATCAAAATGCCGCAGTGCCTGGATATCTTATCTGTCTCTCCAGGAAAATGAATATCTCCATAAAAGATTCTCAGTTCAATACTTTTTTTTTTTCTTTCCACTCGAACTAATCCGCCTATTCGACTTCTTTTATTTAAAGCAAGTCGTGTATATACTCTAATGATACTATTGTTCCGGACCATTATGGACGAGGATCCAGGTAAAATATGCACTTCTTCGGGAATGAAAAAAAACCGATCTACTTTCATTTGGTATTTCAGACTCAATTCTTTTGTTCCTCGATACTCAATCAAATCCTCTTTTTTTATGATTGAATCTACCTCCGCAGTCCCATATTTAGTAATTCCTGAACTGCTTCTTCTGTATCGTGGATCATCAAAATAAGCAAGAATACTATTTCTACGTAAAATACCATTTATGGGTATTTCAATTGAAATACCAAAACAGGATATTAGTTCTTTTTGCCATTCTTGATCATATTTTAATGGGATGATGAATCTATTTTTTCGCCTTTTCGCTAATAAATCTGAATTCTCTTGGAGAATAGACGGATATATTAAATTCCACTTACCATTGGATATAATTCGATTAGATATTGAATAATCAATGATTTCCATATCTTTTTTACTAGAAGTATCCAACAATTTATGTCTTACTCGATCATTAGTCATTGAGAGGTCAGAGATATATTTGTCTTCGACAGAAAAAGAATGAGCATTAATTTGATCTTGATCCTTGGGGATCGAAAAAGACATTATACTGGATCCGCGCGGGCCTCCTGCTAATATCCATAAATGACTTGTTTTTGGTAATAGATGAACATTACCATATGTATATTCGGGTGCATGGTAGACACCCGTACTCCAGTGCATTTCTCCCTCTGATTCAGAGTAAATATGTTTTCGGACTTTCTCTTTAAAATGAAAAGTGGACGTTCCCGCACGAATCTCAGCAATCACTTGTTCTGATTCTACATATTGATTATTTTGAACTAAAATCAAACTCTTTGGCGGAATATTCACATTATGGATAACACTCCGATTCTCAATAATTACATATAAATCTATAGAACATAAAAAAGCAGGATGCCCATGACGGGTACGCGTAGGATGAACAAAATCCTCATTAAATTTTATTTTTCCATTAGAAGGAGCTCGTACATGTTCGGCAGTACCACCTGTGAATACTCCACCGGTATGAAAAGTTCTTAATGTTAGTTGAGTCCCCGGTTCCCCAATCGATTGACCCGCAATAATACCTACAGCTTCTCCCAATTCGGCTAGGTCACCATGAGTGGGACTTCGACCATAACATAATTGACAGATCCAAGATGTGCTTCTGCAAGTAAAGGGGGTTCGAATATATATTGGTCGTGCTCGAAAAGTTATGAATTGATTGATAAGCCCAATCCCAATATCTTGATTCCTAGTGGCAATACATCGTAGACCTATATATATATCGTCTGCTAATACACGACCAATTAGTGTTTGGGCAAAAATTATTTCTGTCATCTCATTTCGAGGACTCACGGAAATACCTTGGATAGTACCACAATCTATTCTACGTATAATAATGTGTTGAACCACTTCAACAAGTCTACGCGTGAGATATCCAGCATCTGATGTACGTACAGCAGTATCCACTACTCCTTTGCGGGCTCCGTAGCAGGAAATTATATATTCTGTCAAAGAGAGTCCTTCACGCAAATTGCTTTGAATAGGTAAATCAATCATTTGTCCTTGGGGATCCGACATTAATCCTCTCATACCTACTAATTGATGTACTTGAGATGCATTTCCTCTAGCTCCCGAAAAGGACATTAGATGGACTGGATTAGAAGGATCAGTCATCCGAAAATTAGGATTCATTTCTTGTCTCAAATATTCGCTTGTGGCATACCATATCTCAATAGATTGACGTAATTTTTCTACCGCATGTACATTCCCATAATGATGGTGTTTCTCCAAAAAAAAACTTTGTTGTTCAGCGTCTCGGACTAACCATCCCTTAGATGGTATTGTTAAAAGATCATCTATTCCTAATGAAATAGATGTAACAGTGGCTTGCTGGAAACCCAAAGTCTTCATTTGATCCAGGATATGTGATGTATATGCCATTCCGAAATGATCTATTAATCTGCTAATAAGTCGTTTCATAGCAGTTCTATCTATCACTTTATTGTGAAAGACCAGATCGACCCGTTCTGCCATAAGTACCCCCATATTCCGCTGAGTAGGATTCGACAATGGACCTGAGTCAGTGATTCGAAAACTTCCTTTCCTAAATTTTTATTTGCGCATAAATTCAGAAATTATGATACCAGTGAAATTGGAGAGACCTTAATTCCCACAGGTATGAATATCTCTAATTTCTTAGTTTAGATAGTATATGAGTAGGCCCGGCAAAATCCCTGTATGGCTTCTTCTATCTCTCGATAAAAAAAAATATGACCGACGGTGGTTCGAATGTATACACAGCCAATTTCTTTTTTTACACTTCCTACTATTAGATAGTGCTCATAAATCTCATGATAAGTGCCCGAAGATTCATATTGAACTTCGACGGGAACTTCTCTTGAACCAATGACACGTTGATCTAGTCG